CATATAAATCACTTAACGGGAAATGTCCCGAATAAATCCAACGAGTGACTAATAAGCCTGTTATACATAAAAAAGTAGCTATCATGCCTTTTTCTGACGAATCATATAGTCCTACGATTTCATCGACCGATAAGCTTATCAAAAAAATAGTAATTACTATTGAAATGATCGAAAAGGATATATGAGTTAATATATGTTCTAAGGTGGAAAATATCATAAATTTATTTTTATTAAAATGAAAAAGTGGGGTAAACCAATTCTACGGAATTGAAATCAGGAATTGAATTTATTATAGGACTTATTCCATTTGTTTTAGAAGATGCCATGCCGCCACTCGGACTCGAACCGAGATGCTCTAGCACTGCTTCCTAAGAGCAGCGTGTCTACCGATTTCACCATAGCGGCGTACTCGAAATAATAATAATCTATTATTATTTAATCGTCGAGATTGAAGGAGTCAATTCAATATTTTTTTTTTCATTTTCATTCAAAGTGATGAGAAAAAACTCGTTTCGTTTCAATATGGATTGAAGCGTTCCCCATAAAAATCTTTATTATCATTTCATTTTTTAATTTTAAAATTCATTTCTCATTTATCTGATTTTATAAATCGAAGATGCACTTTTTTTATCAATGAACAAAAAAAGTCTTTTTATGGATCACAGTACAGTGTGACATTCAAAATTTTTTTATTTAACTATTTGTAGAGCTTTATATTAACCCTTAGGCCTTAGGTTGGTTTTTCGTCATGTAAAGAATTTTATTTAGGATTTCGAAAACGAATTCGATATTGGACTGAACTGAACATTTTGTCTAAGAAAAAACTTTTTTTGTAATTTTATTATTTATTATGATGATATGACAGATAATTGTACCGATGAGGAAAATAAGAATCCCCACCGGATAAAACATATTCAAAAAAAAGTGAAACCTTGTATCTTTTTTTTTTTTTTTTTAAAAAAAAAAAGTACCATTTTCAGATTAAGATTAGTTAATCTAGTGTTTGACTATTTAATTGTCGTACAAAAAAACTTTTTGAATTCCCGGTAGAAAGAGACTTCGCTAAGGAAAAAGCTTTCAACGCTGCCCGATATACCTTCTTTTTCCAAATGTTTTTACGAATACGTTTTTTTGATATAGAAGTACTTTTTTTTGGAACTGCCATTAAAAATTTGAAAAAAAGTTATTCATTTCTCTAGTTGAATGTGAAAGACATCTATTGGTCAAACAATTCCATTTTTTCTTTTTTTTATATCTCTGTCTATTTTCGTCGTGCTATATTTATACATGTAACAAAATACACCGAAAAGTTCAAAAAAAACCAATCCTTACCTAACAAATTCCAAATTACTGAAATTACTTTAGTTTTTTATTAGTTGGTCAAACTCAAAAGAAAAGAACGAGTACACATTTTTTGGATTTCAAAATTTGAATTAAACTAGTAGTTAATCAAAGAATACATGATTTTCTAAAAGTTGTCTTAGTAATTTCGTCTTTTCTTTTAATTCTATTTCTTCTCCCTGGTATTGAAAGAAAAGTGTGGGATATTCTAGCGTTTTCTACAAAGAAAAAAAATATCTTTTATTCGAATGGAGTATAATCAGTTCTATCATGAATTAGTTAATGATTATGAATAAACGAACTAATAAAAAAAACGAGTTCTTTTTTTTATTGCGCCCGTTTTGGTATGGACCATCCTATTATTTCTATCAAAATAAAGTAATGTATTAACTACTCGATTTTGGTGTAATTATTTGCTCTATGCATATAAATTATCCTAATACGTAATACGTAATAATAATTGAATTTTTTTCTTCATTTTCATAAAAATTTTACTTAATATTCAATATTAATAAAATGAATTATTGTCTTATTTCATTTTAAATATAAATAGTAACTTGATCATATTCATATCATTTGACCAATTCTAACTTCTTGATTTGAATATTTGAAATATTGGTTAAAGAAGAAAGATTCAGAATAATTAGGAATAGAAAATTCTATTTAAGTATTCCATATCTTGATTTTTTATTGAACCTATAAAAAGATATAAGAGCCGGTGAATTATAAAGAATTAATTAAAAATAAAAAGGTTTTTTTATGGAATATACATATCAATATTCATGGATTATCCCCTTCATTCCACTTCCAGTTCCTATGTTAATAGGAGTGGGACTTCTACTTTTTCCAACGGCAACAAAAAATCTTCGCCGTATGTGGGCTTTTCCTAGTATTTTCTTGTTAAGTATAGTTATGATACTTTCGGTCTATCTATCTATTCAGCAAATAAATAGAAGTTTTATCTATCAATATGTATGGTCTTGGACCATTAATAATGATTTTTCTTTAGAGTTCGGTCACTTAATAGATCCACTTACTTCTATTATGTTAATATTAATTACTACTGTTGGAATTTTGGTTCTTTTTTATAGTGACAATTATATGTCTCATGATCAAGGATATTTGAGATTTTTTGCTTATATGAGTTTTTTCAATACTTCCATGTTGGGATTAGTTACTAGTTCGAATTTGATACAAATTTATATTTTTTGGGAATTAGTTGGAATGTGTTCTTACCTATTAATAGGTTTTTGGTTCACACGACCTAGTGCGGCGACTGCTTGTCAAAAAGCGTTTGTAACGAATCGTGTAGGCGATTTTGGTTTATTATTAGGAATTTTAGGTCTTTATTGGATAACCGGTAGTTTTGAATTTCGGGATTTGTTCCAAATATTGAATAACTTGATTTATAATAATGAGGTTCCTTTTTTATTTCTTACTTTGTGTGCCTTTCTTTTATTTGCAGGTGCAGTTGCGAAATCGGCACAATTTCCCCTTCATGTATGGTTACCTGATGCCATGGAAGGCCCTACTCCCATTTCGGCTCTTATACATGCCGCTACTATGGTAGCAGCGGGCATTTTTCTTGTAGCTCGACTTCTTCCTCTTTTTATAATCATACCTTACATAATGAATTTAATATCTTTAATAGGTATAATAACAGTATTATTAGGAGCTACTTTAGCTCTTGCTCAAAAAGATATTAAAAGAGGTTTAGCTTATTCTACAATGTCTCAATTGGGTTATATGATGTTGGCTCTAGGTATGGGGTCTTATCGAGCCGCTTTATTTCATTTGATTACTCATGCTTATTCAAAAGCATTGTTGTTTTTAGGATCCGGATCAATTATTCATTCAATGGAAGCTATTGTTGGATATTCTCCAGATAAAAGTCAGAATATGGTTCTTATGGGAGGTTTAAAAAAGCATGTACCAATTACAAAAACTGCTTTTTTAGTAGGTACACTTTCTCTTTGTGGTATTCCCCCCCTTGCTTGTTTTTGGTCCAAAGATGAAATTCTTAATGATAGTTGGTTGTATTCACCTATTTTCGCAATAATAGCTTGTTCCACAGCAGGATTAACCGCATTTTATATGTTTCGAATCTATTTACTTACTTTTGAGGGACATTTCAATGTTCATTTTCAAAATTACAATGGTCAAAAAAGTAGTTCCTGCTATTCAATATCTCTATGGGGAAAAGAAGTGCCAAAAACGATTAAAAATCATTTTTGTTTATTAAGTTTATTAACAATGAATAATAATGAAAGAGCTTCTTTTTTTTCGAATAAGACATATCAAATTGATGGTAATGGAAAAAACAGGATACACCCTTTTATTACTATTACTAATTTTGTCACTAAAAATACTTTCTCTTATCCTCATGAATCGGACAATACCATGTTATTTTCTATCGTTATATTAGTGATATTTACTTTGTTTGTTGGGGTCGTAGGAATTCCCTTTGCTTTTAATCAAGAAGAAATTCATTTGGATATATTATCTAAATTGTTAAATCCGTCTATAAACCTTTTACATCCGAATTCAAATAATTCGGTGGATTGGTATGAATTTGTGACAAATGCAAGTTTTTCTGTCAGTATAGCTTTTTTCGGAATATTTATAGCGTCTTTTTTATATAAGCCTATTTATTCATCTTTACAAAATTTGAACTTACTAAATTCGTTTTCTAAAAGAGGTCCTAATAGAATTTTAGGGGACAGAATAAGAAATGGGATATATGATTGGTCATATAATCGTGGTTACATAGATGCTTTTTATACAATATCCTTAACTCAGGGTATAAGAGGACTAGCTGAACTAATTCATTTTTTGGATAGACGAGTAATTGATGGAATTACGAATGGTTTCGGTCTTACAAGTTTCTTTTTCGGAGAAGGTATCAAATATGTAGGGGGCGGTCGCATCTCTTCTTATCTCTTATTGTATTTATTGTTTGTATTAATTTTTTTATTAATTTATTCCTTTTTGTTTTTTTTTTTTAATTTGAATTTTTTATAAGTTCTATTTTTTTTTTTTCAACAAAAAAAAAATGAAATTCTTAATTCTATTTAATAGTCTTATTCTATTTAATAGTTGGAATAATTAATTTATTATTTAATAATGAATTTCTTTTAATTTAAGAATGAATTTCGTTTAATTTCTTATTTTCTTATTTAATTTCTTATTTTCTTATTATTTTCTTACTTATTATTTTCTTATTTAATTTATTGTTTTTCAAACCATAAAAAAAATGGATCTTTTTTCAATTTAAATATTTCTAACTTCGAATTCTCTTTATTTTTATTCCTATCCATATAAGAAGTTTTATAAACTTGGCTATCTTTATAGAATGTCTCTTGAAAGTTGAATTCATCCCTTGTTTTTTCCTTTTCATTCACTCGGATCTCTTCCCTTTCATCGATTTTGTCCGGATCCTCCTTTTCTTCCGAAAAAAGAGAAGGATCTTCTTCGGTGGATCCCTCTTGTTCCTGTTTAGTCCCCTTCGTTTCGAAAGTTGTTTCTATTTCTACATCTGTTTCTTCCTCGCCTTCCCCCCTTTCTTCCGTTTCTGAGGTTTCTTTGAATTTTTTAGTAACAATGGGTGACGGTATTCTGCCTAAATAGTAAACACAGGTAATAAATAAGAGAATACTAAA